GGGTTCTCCATAATAATTATGGCCCATCCCCTTGGCCAATTTAGCTCTTAATACAGGATCGTTTAAATCAGGTTTCTTTGTTATTGGGATAGGTGAATTTTGATAGATCCACCCCCCGAAGGAACCGGATATGATAATTTTTTATCATCCGGCTCGAGCAAAAGAATCAAAGGTATCAAAAAAAAATGTTATTAAAATATAATTTATATTATATATTTATTATTATATATTTATATATATTTATATTATATATATATTATATGTTATACACATCTACACAGACTACACAGATATGAATGCTTATATGTAATAATAAAGTAAATAAAGTAATAAAACTTTTACCAGATTCCATACCTTTTCCACAGTTACAACTATCTAGCCATTCATTGCAATGAATTCTGGTCTTACAAGTAAATACTCAACACCCCAATAGGCTTACAAAGTTGATCATGATAAAATGCTTTCTGGGTCGTCTCAAACCTCTAGATTTTTGTTTATACCCAAGATATTTGGAGACTTTTTACATGCAAAGGAAAGGGTTTACTTGTTACTAACAAAGTGTAGCCTCTGTTCTTCTTTAGATCCTTTGTTTCACTCCGATAATTTTATAAATCGAATCAATGCAAAAGAAATGAATGCATTTCCATACTATTAGTGAAATAGATAATAGATAAAAAAAAAAACAAAATCTTGATTATGCTACCCCATCACTTAATTCTACTGGATCTTACGAAGCCTATGCACAACCCGACTTAGGTCTACTGTGGATCATAGAAAAGATTATCTTCAAGCGAACCGGCTTACGCGAGCTTACACCGATGGTTGAAACAAGAACACGTTTGGTTATGAATTACAATGTGGCAGATAGATAAGAGCCTATGTCTGCACGGCCAAATCAGTAGTTCAAGTCACACACTGCCATAATCCATTTTTTCTCTTCGGAGAATTCACTTCAACTATTCGTATCAAATAAACTACAGTACAGAGTTGAAGAGAAATATCCAAAGACATGTCTTATTCTTTTCAATAATCCATACTTATAGCAATGAAAACCTATTGTTCCTCCACCAAGTGATAAACTATTTATTCCAAATAGTTATTTTTCTATAAAGGACCCGAAATACCTTGTTTACGTATCATTGAAAAGTGCATTAACATAAATACGGCAGTAAGAAGAGGCAATAAAAAAGTGTGTAAACTATAAAACCGAGTTAAAGTGGATTGTCCCACACTAGCACTTCCACGTAATAACTCTACCAAAGGCGATCCTATTACAGGAATACCTTCAGGTACACCTGTTACAATTTTTACCGCCCAATAACCAATTTGGTCCCGAGGTAAAGAATAACCAGTTACACCAAAAGATGTGGTCAATACAGCCAGAATCACACCAGTAACCCAAGTCAATTCGCGAGGTTTTTTAAATCCACCTGTGAGATATACACGAAATACGTGCAGGATCATCATTAGGACCATCATACTTGCCGACCATCGATGAACCGATCGGATTAACCAACCAAACTTAGCTTCAGCCATTATGTATTGAACAGAGGCAAAAGCCTCAGTAACGGTCGGACGATAGTAAAAGGTCATAGCAAATCCCGTAGCTACTTGTACTAAAAAACAAGTAAGTGTAATTCCTCCTAGACAATAAAATATATTGACATGAGGAGGCACATATTTACTAGTTATATCATCTGCAATCGCCTGAATCTCGAGACGTTCTTCAAACCAATCATAGATTTTATTGAGATAGGTAAACCAAAGAAACTCCCTCTCTTAGAACTGTATATGAGACTTTTATCTCGTACAGCTCAAGCAGAAACACCTCAATACTGATTGCAACGTATATGTAATAAAATATTTAAAACTTGTGATGATAATGCCACAATATCAAGTCGGCTCATTCGTATGTTGATCGTTACAGGCTTCTTGAATTTTCTATTTACCTATTTCTTTGATTTGTTATTTTTGTTTGCATACATCCAAATAAATAAAATTTGGTTTTACTATTATTTTCTTTATTATTGATAGTAATTTCTCTTGTTAGGACTCTATGAATCGATTGAAACCTCAGATTCATACTAGAACCACCATGATTCAATAAAATCTCCAAGCTAAGACCAAACAAGGATTCCATGAGTAAAAACCACAGGATCATCACTTATTCACTAAAGTTCACTAAATAAAAAAAAAACCGTCCATAATTTCTTTCAATTTCGAATGTTATTTCTTTTTGAAAATTTGTTGGAGTCCGGCCATAAGGTATGAATATTAAGTATGAATCATAGTTCCGATATTTTTTTTTTATTTCATATATTCCGTGTTCCAGATACTAGAATCAATATCCGACGAGGTAGAACCATCTCTATCAAGAAAGATGACAGACCCGTTCTCTATATTATCAATAGAAGCCATTCTAACAAGTCACACACTCATATTCTGGAAATACAGTACATAAAAAAGAAATTCCACGGTCGAACTACCAAAATAGAATGGACTAGAAATTCAAGACCTAAATGATTCCCTTTGTATTGCAAAGCTAAGATTTCGTAGATCTTATGGATCTAATTCATTGAAATTCCATACAGTAAAACGGAAGAATTATAAATTTCCAAAAGAATAGACAGAAATATTGCAAATAGAGCCATTGCAACACCCATCAAAGGGGTAGTTCCCCACCCGGGAGCCACTTTACCATATTCCGAATTCAATGGTTTTAATAACGACCCTGTGGTAGTTCGTTTTGAAACAGATTTAGAACTAACCTCAATGGTTTGTATAGCCATAAATCCTAGTGTATTCATTAAGATCTGTTGACTTTGTATACCATTATGTTGTAAATAAATAATCTTATCTTATCAGAGATCTAGATAGATCTAGTGGTATCTTGAAATTATATAACAATGGAAACAGCAACCCTAGTTGCCATCTCTATATCTGGTTTACTTGTAAGTTTTACTGGGTACGCCTTATATATCGCTTTTGGGCAGCCCTCTCAACAACTAAGAGATCCATTCGACGAACACGGGGACTAGTTGAAGTAATGAGCCCCCAATATTGGGGGCTCATTACTTCAATTGAGATAATTAAAAAGAATTTCATTTTTTTAGTTTTGTTGGAACTTTAGGCGGTTCTCGAAAAAAGATAGCGAAAAAAAGAATTCCTAGAGTCGAGACTAAAAGGAATGTATAAACCAATGCTTCCATAGATTCAATCGTGGTTTACAATTATAGCTTCCATACCTGATTTTGTTTATTTGGGATTATCTCACGGAGAAAGAAAGAGCAGAAGTCAAAGAACGGACAATGCTTCAAATCAATAATGTTGTATCAGACTACCTGTCTTCTTGTAGTTGGATCTCCAAGTTTTTGGAATGTTCCAAATTCTACTTGAGCATCCAAATCTGGGTCAATACCAGCAAAAACATCTCGGAATAAGGTTCTAGCACCATGCCAAATATGTCCGAAGAAAAAGAGCAAAGCAAACGAAGCATGTCCAAAAGTAAACCAACTTCTTGGACTGCTACGAAAAACCCCATCGGATTTCAACGTAGCACGATCAAATTCAAAAATTTCACCCAATTGAGCGCGTCGAGCATATTTTTTAACAGTAACAGGATCGCTATAACTGACTCCGTTGAGTTCGCCACCATAAAACTCAACAGTTACACCTACTTGTTCGACACTATACTTCGATTCTGCCCTTCTAAAAGGAACATCCGCTCTAACAATTCCGTCTCTGTCTATCAAAACGACTGGAAATGTTTCAAAAAAAGTAGGCATACGACGTACAAAAAGTTCACGCCTTTCTTTATCTCTAAAGATGGGGTGTCCTAACCATCCAACAGCTATTCCATCCCCGTTGTCCATTGAACCCGCTCTAAATAATCCCCCCTTTGCCGGATTATTGCCGATGTAATCATAAAAGGCTAATTTTTCAGGAATTTTAGACCAAGCTTCTGATAAACTTTTATTTTCGGAGAGCCCAGTGCCAACTATTCGATATATTTCTTGCTGGAAGTATCCCTGATCCCATTGATAACGAGTGGGGCCAAATAATTCGATCGGCGTAGTTGCTGAACCATACCACATGGTTCCAGCAACTACAAAAGCGGCAAAAAAAACAGCAGCAATACTACTGGAAAGAACGGTTTCAATATTACCCATACGTAATCCTTTGTATAGACGTTGAGGCGGGCGGACACAAAGATGGAATAGGCCTGCTAATATCCCCAATGTCCCTGCTGCAATATGATGAGAAGCTATGCCTCCTGGAACAAAAGGATCAAAACCTTCCACACCCCACGCCGGAGTTACGGGTTGTACTTTTCCAGTTAGTCCATAAGGGTCAGAAACCCATATTCCAGGACCATACAAACCGGTTACATGAAATGCACCAAAACTAAAGCAAGCCACTCCTGAGAGAAATAAATGAATTCCAAATATCTTGGGCAAATCCAAAACGGGTTTTCCTATACGGTCATCAAAAAATATTTCTAGATCCCAATAGACCCAATGCCAAATAGCTGCCAAGAAGCACAAACCAGAAAATGCAATATGTGCCCCCGCCACGCCTTCATAACTCCAAATACCCGGATTCGTTATAGCCCCCCCTGTGATACTCCAACCACTCCATGAATTGGTTATTCCTAAACGAGTCATAAAGGGTATAACGAACATACCTTGTCTCCACATTGGATCAAGAACTGTGTCAGAGGGATCAAAAACTGCTAATTCATATAGAGTCATCGAACCGGCCCAACCAGAAACCAGAGCTGTATGCATTATATGGACAGCAATTAACCGGCCGGGATCATTCAATACGACTGTATGAACACGATACCAAGGTAAACCCATGGAAATACCCCTTAATTTTATATTTTATCAAAGAAAAAATGGAATTTTATTGCATTGGAAAAGACTACGGACCTCGTCCCTTTCAGTAGATTATCTCGAAACAAGGATTTCTTTTTTTCTATTCTATTGGTATTCTGTTACTAATAACGAAACAATTCTGTTTGTAGGAACAAAGAGAAACAGATTTATAGGAACAAAGAGAAACAGATTTATAGGAACAAAGAGAAACAGATTTATTTTATACCCGATAAGTACCAATACGCAATGAGGGGTTAATACCAACTTTATATGAGCGACTGTGTCCCTACTTAATTCAGCTTTCAAAGGACCCACCTATTCGTAAGAATTTTACTTTACTCGGATTCATTTTGTTTTCTTTAGATTAAATCTACATTTTGTTTTTATGATTATATGATTATGATAAAGGCTAATATTATGAAGACAATAAACCCACTGTTACGTTTCCACATCAAAGTGAAATAGAGTCCTTAAAGTCCTTATTTTTCATGCCTATTGGTGTTCCAAGAGTACCCTTTCGACTTCCTGGAGAGGAATATTCAACTTGGATTGACATATAGTGCGGCTTGTCAGATATCTTGGGTCATATGGTATTTCCCCGTTATCTTTCCCGATAGAGATATCCTATGTTTCACCCTAAAATGTAAAATGATTAATTGAATCATCAAAAAATTGAAGCGTGAAGCACAATTAATTAGATCCTTTTTTTTTTGGGGGGGGGTTCGGATTAATATTATCAATTACAATTAAAATCTTTTATGGTTGACTTGGCTGAACCAAAAAAATTAAGTATCCAGGCTTCGTTTATAAAAACCCAATGGGAAATATATCTACGATTTTCACTTGAATGATTTCATAGGATAGATCTTAATCAATCGAGTAATATGACGAATATTTGGCAGAAGATATGAATGAAATGAATTGAAAAAAAAAAAAGCAAGGTTGTGTAGCAAAGCAAAAAGAAACGGTAATGGTATTAGGAGCATTTGTCCTATATATGCATATGCTATATACATATGCAAATCGAAATCGGGCGGATCTTTACCCGGAGTAGAGCATAAACCTAAAAATATTAAAGAGGCCCATTCAGGAACAAGAAAATAGCATCGTGATTTAGATTGAATATCGGTGAAACAATACATCAATGAAAAGTTAGTTCGATAAGTTTAACGCCTTCTTTTTTTTTATTCGAATTCTTATGTGAAATATGTAATAAAAAAATTTCCTTTGTTAGAAAGAACTCGAAAGAAAGCGACGGAAATATACACATTGATTTTTCCCCAATTTTTTTGAACCGTATGCATCAAAAGGTGCATGTATGGTTCCGAAGGGAGACAATTTAATAATCCTAATTAACCGACTTTATCGAGAAAGACTCCTTTTTTTAGGCCAAGGGGTTGATAGTGAGATCTCGAATCAACTTATTAGTCTTATGGTATATCTCAGTATAGAAAATGATACCAAAGATTTTTTTTTGTTTATAAACTCTCCCGGCGGGTGGGTAATACCTGGAGTTGCTATTTATGATACTATGCAATTTGTGCGACCAGATGTACATACAATATGCATGGGATTAGCCGCTTCAATGGGATCTTTTCTCCTGGTCGGAGGAACTATTACCAAACGTCTAGCATTCCCTCACGCTTGGCGCCAATGAGTTTTTTTATTTTTATTTGAGATAAAAAATAAAACTATGCCTTCGCCATATGAAATAGGAATATTAAGTAATAATAGCATGGCACTTCGAATTCGATACGAAAATTTTTTTTTTTCTTTTTCAAAACCAAAACATTAGATTATGTATCGAGAGAGTAGTATGAGATTAAAAAATCTTTCCGTTTTTATCTATCGGGAGTTTGTTTCAGCGGCACAAACTTTTAAACTTTTTTGTTTTTACACGGGGAGGCTCTGAACAATCTTTATGTTATGAACAATCTTTATGTTATGAAAGAGTACTATATTTTTTAATTTGATTGAATCGAAAAGAAACTTTGGGATTGCCGGCTTACAGACAAAATAAATATATAAAGCAACGGGGCCATCATATTATGTTTTTTTAGCTCGGGAAAAGAAAGTAAAGGTGGCAAATTGGAAAATTTACAGATCTAGGTCTGATAGTTTTTATCTTTCTTCGATGGAAAGTGAACGTAAATTACATTGTAGAGCCGTATGCAACGTGCAAAAGATGCCTGTACGGTTGTTCAATTTTCTCTTTTTTCTTCGCCTCATCATGAAAAATAGAATAACTTTTTATTATGTCACATCATCAGGGTAATGATCCATCAACCTGCTAGTTCTTATTTTGAGGCCCAAACAGTAGAATTTATCCTAGAAGCGGAAGAACTTCTGAAATTGCGCGAAACCCTAACAGAGGTTTATGTACAAAGAACGGGCAAACCCTTATGGGTTGTATCAGAAGACATGGAAAGGGATGTGTTTATGTCAGCAACAGAGGCCCAAGCTCATGGAATTGTTGATCTTGTAGCGGATGAATGAAACTGCCTTGTATTTCACGCAAATATCTTGATTTGGTATTTTATCTTCTTACTGAATTCAAAAATCTATTAACTAAAAGTCATTCATAATTATCTGGTTAGGATCGATCTAAACCAGCCCATTATGGATATGATTCATCATGCCAACTATTAAACAACTTATTAGAAATACAAGACAGCCAATTAAAAATGTCACAAAATCCCCTGCTCTTCGGGGATGTCCTCAGCGCCGAGGAACGTGTACTAGGGTGTATGTGCGACTCGTTCAAATCCTATATAGCATAATTTAGGACAAAATTCCAGTATCAACGATCGGTACCTATGAATAGGATAGAATCGAAGAACTCTATTCACTATCTAAATTTAATAAATTAAAAATATAAATTTAAAAATAAAAAGATCTAATCTATCATATCCTTATTGTTTGTGTATGAAACTTATGGTTTTCTGTTGGTGTAAATCTACTCACCTCAATTTATGATAAGAAAAAATTCTCCGGTGGTAGCAAATGCTTATTTCATTAAGCGGGGAAATCCTTTTTTATTAAAACTTATGCTCGCATTCTTGCAAGAACGAACGGACTAACAGGATCAGCTACCCAGCCAACCTTCCTAATTAAATACCGTTACTATACAAGTCGATCTTATTGTGAAAGATCTAGTACTAGATAATTCATAGGTAGAGCAATGTGAACTGTACAAGTGACCAATAACCTTGTTAAATGAAGGGGGGGTGGCTCCGGTGTATAGAGAGGACCTCACCGTTTTATTTAAGAAATAACCATAGAAACGATGGAACCTACCATTTCATTTATTTTATCCATTTATAAAGAAACAAATACTGTGGTCGGGAGGGAAGGGTTATAGTAGCAAACAAAAGCCGTTGGAATTTTTATTTTATACATTGGAACAACCGTTTTGTTATTAATAAACAAGGAAAATAATAACTGAAAGAAAAGAAATTCATTAGTTATTAATCAAAGTTCCATTTAGTCAATGACCAGAATTAGACGAGGATATATAGCTCGGAGACGTAGAACAAAAATTCGTTTATTTGCAGCAAGCTTTCGAGGAGCTCATTCAAGGCTTATTCGAACTATTACTCAACAGAAAATAAGAGCTTTGGTTTCGGCTCATCGGGATAGAGATAGAAAAAAGAGGGATTTTCGTCGTTTGTGGATCCTTCGGCTAAACGCAGTAATTCGCGGGAATAGGGTATCGCATAGTTATAGTAAATTAATACATGATCTGCAGAAGAAGCAATTGTTTCTTAATCGTAAAATACTGTCACAAATCGCTATATCAAATAAGAATTGTCTTTATATAATTTTCAATGAGATCATCATGAAATAAGGAGATTGGAAGAAATGCGTCGGAATGATTTAAACGGCGTTCCCCGGAGAATAAACTCCGGGAAAGTTGAGTCGAAAGAAACGAAATTAGGATGATAAAAACAGAACATGCTCAAAAAAAACATTATTCTGCGTTTGAGTTCAGATTGTAATTTGGATTCAATTGCGGAATAAGCCTATTTTTTTTCTGGTTCCAAAGCCTGAGGTTCTAGGGGCGGGCTTGGCTCTTTCAAATTGTTTCTCATTACTAAGAAAGGGTAATGAAGATAAAATACGAGCCTGTTTTATAGCAATAGTAATTAATCGTTGTTGTTTCAAGTTCAATCTATTTACTCGTCTAGATAATATTTTTCCCTGTTCACTAATAAATCGACTAATTAAACTCATGTTTCTATAATCAATTCGATCCCCCGATTGGATCGGGGGCAATCGACTATGAGAAGATCGCTTGGATTTAAGAAAGCGTCGTTTGGATTTATCCATAATTTTTTGATTCCTTATACCGAAATCCTAGTTCCGACAGATTCAAATTAATTCAAATTACGAAATAGGATTTGTTTCTATTTGTTATTGTTATATTATATATAATGAAATGATAATATATAATGATGATAATGATGTTCTTTTTTCCTGTTATTTGACAGGGTTACATATAGAAAGTAATCTATTTCTTTACCTCCCCATGAACCGTATGTTTGAAACAACAGGGACAGAATTTTAGTAATTCCAATCGACTGGGCGTATTGTGTCGATTCTTTTGAGTAATATATCTGGAAATACCCGTGGATTTCTTATTAATACCCTTTCGGACACAGCTGATACACTCTAAAATAACCATTACTCGGGCATCTTTACCACCTTTTGCCATGAACCTCCTTTGGGTTTTTGATTCACTCAACTCTTCTAGTTACAATCCGAAATGAAGAAAGTAAAAAAAAAAATAGAAATTACTAACTCGAAATTCAATTCTAAAAAGAAAGGGAAGAGAAATCATATCTCTAATCTTCGTCACTCCTTCCCATGTCAATAACTAGAATGAAAAAAAAGGGAATATCAACGCATCTGGGAAAAATCGATTGATCTCTATCAATAGACCCGCCAAAGATCCAAACCATAGAGTACTTAGTATCGGTGCCGTGGAGAGATAAGTTTTTAGATCTCGCATTGAAAATCCTCCTTTTTTTATTGAAATACATTGTATATGTAGTTAAGGTATATGTAGTTAAGGTATATGTAGTTAAGAAAAAGTACAATCATTCGGTAGATAAACTTTCCTT